ATCTAGCAATGATGGAATGGATATTCTGTTTACTGAATCACATAAAATTTTAGTCAACTCCATCCATATATATCATACGTATGAACGGAAACAAGACAGAGAAATGGAGGGCATTTTCGATGCAAGTTCGAATTTGAGCTTGAGCCAGGTACAAATAGAAAGAAATGGAAATTGATAAAGCATTCCTGGGAAAAATCCTGTCACTTAGGCTGATGGAGTCTTTTATCGGATATCAAAATTGATCCAATTTATACCTAATTCTTTTATTATGATATTATGATCAGGGTACAAAAAAATAAAAAATCAATGAATTCAGAATTCAATCTGCTCTCTATGAATGAGATAAAAACAGAAGAATCAGGAACAGCATAGAGTTTCCCTTTTTTTAGCACACGCAATTGAATGTTCAAAAAGGAATTCACAAATCTTTTTTTGGTAGTAGAATTTTTAAAATACAATGGAATTGCGTACATATATAGTCATAGGAGTAATCTTTAGGAAGTACATGCCGATATAGCTATCTAGCTATCCGTATATCACATCTTTTATCATAATGGAACTTGGTGCAACATAGGTTAGGTCACACTCTATCATAATGTCTATCTTCTATTCATATTCAATGAAATATTCAAGCACGATGATCCTATATAGGTATATGTGCATAAGAAATAGACCCGGGCTTGGTATCCACGTATCAAGATTTCTGTTCTGGAGTTTACACTGTTCTGGGGTTTACATATACACATAGATTTTCTTATAATTAGAATTGATAATGATTAGTCGTAAATCAATTGGATTTTGCATCCATTAAGGTAATACAAATGGAGATACAAAATTAAGAGCTGTTCGCTAATTCAAAGTAAGAAAAGTAAGTAAGAGTAAAAGAGTCAGAGTACTAAGTAAATAGTTAATGAAGTAAAGAGTGATTTATTCTAAATTGCCCTGCATCTTACAGTCTGTAACCGGGGCCGGGAATCTTTTCACTTTTCTATAGATTCAATAGATCTATAGAAAAGTGAAAAGAGAAGGTAAGTTTTTAAGCGACGCGTGTTTTGAGATAAAAGAAATCGAAGAAAAGAATAGAAACAGGATCCAATAAAAAAGAGGAATCCTTTTTTGGAAAAGGATAAGTACAATGGGATTCAAGATCCAAAAATAAAAGAAATTCAGAGAGTAAAAAATTCAAAAAAAAAATTCAAATAAAAACAAAATGAGGAGAGGAATAGAAAGAGAATAAGAATAAATAGAATAGAATATAAGTATAAGAATATATATATATAATATATAATTTCTTTCTTTATCCATTTTAGATGGAATTTGGCGGCATGGCCAAGTGGTAAGGTGGGGGACTGCAAATCCTTTATCCCCAGTTCGAATCTGGGTGTCGCCTGATCAACAAAAAAATACTTGGAATTTCTTAATCCTGTTGATCGAACTTGACGAATTCTTGCCCCGCAAAAGCATAGGGAAGGGCTAGGTCTGTCGATACTTGATTTTGAGAACCCGTAGGGCCTATAAAAGACTGTCATCTCTTTTCTCAAAATCTGGGTTCTGAGTGTGGCTCAAAAAGGTACCAATAAATCTGAAGCAACAATCTTATTAATGATTGGTTTGGGCTATTCTGAATTGAATCAAATAAAAGAAATAGTGAGAATTCATTCTGGGCATCAGAACTATGAAAGTAAGAAGTCGGAAATCTTGGTATCAAAAGGTTCCTAAGAGACACTCCTTTTTGGCTACTAAGGTTGAAGAAAGGATTCTAAAAAAGACTATAAAGACTCCCTTATTATTTTACACTATAACTTTCTTAATATTGAGGTAGTGTCTACTAACTCTGTTTGCGATGAAATTAGATTGGATAGGCTGATGGGAAATTCATTTCATAATTGTGGCAAAGAACTGAAGATACTTTGTATCCAGACTCACTAGAGGTTCTGAGTGCTGCTCATAAATTGAATCAGAATGGTTGAATGGCTCTTCTTTCTATTTGTATATTTTCTTTTTTCTTATTCTATTTTCTTTCTTTTTTTCCAATTCTTTCTATTTCAATAGAATTCTAGGAATTTTTTCTGAGCGGATTCATAAAATTGTTTCATAAAGAGCCATAAGTAAGAATCCTATTTTGACTCTGTACCATTGATTCCACTATGATTATGAATCCATAATGGGATAATTCCTTCATTTCATAGAGATAGGGGACATCATTCGTATGGATATAGTAAGTCTCGCTTGGGCTGCTTTAATGGTAGTGTTTACATTTTCTCTTTCACTTGTAGTATGGGGAAGGAGTGGGCTTTAGAGCTAGGAATATTACTAATTTAGTACTTTACTGAACTTTACTGAAAAATCTACTTGTATCAATTGTGATCGTTTTGCGAAAGCTTAAAAAAACTTGACTTGCTTTAGTTTATCTATCTATTATTTCTTAGATATATTAGTAGTATTATATTAGTATTAGATTCCTATTTTCTATTTAATCCTCTATGAAATAGTTTAAATA